CTTTTTCTTTATTTTAAATTTGATGCTGGGTTTGATAAGAACAATGGAGAAGTAAGAATACTTTGGTTTGGTAATTCATAATAGTGATTGGGCATTTCATAATAATAATTGGACATCTAAAATATTCTATAATATTCCTGTCAACAAACAACAATTTGAATAATTAAACATGAAAAAAACTACTCTCTCATTACAGGACAGGGTAGACTAGTTCTACTAACTACAATTATTCATTACTATTTATACTTATACTAACTAAATAATAATGAATTAATAATTAATAATGTTTCACTTTTTAATAAACTTTCTAACTATAACTCGTAATAATAAAAAATCATTATAATGGTGGTTACCTTTTGCTTTTTACAAATAAAAAGAGTATCTCTATTCTACACCGAAAACAAAGACTCAAACTTTAGTTTAGTGGAAAAAGCCCCTTATCAGATTTGAACCGATGACTTACGCCTTACCATGGCGTTACTCTACCACTGAGTTAAAAGGGCCCTTTGTATTCAATTCATGAATTATAGCCATTTTCATTATGAGTTTACTGCACTGCATACTGCAAACAAATACAAATATAAATAATATATGTATATATTATGTACATATCATATATATATGGGGGTTTTATTTATATTTATAAAGTAAAGGATCAATTCGATTTACCCTCAAAAAGTGAAGCAGGTCAATTTTATTTTAATAATGCAATGAATTGTTTCAAGACCGACACCCCGCTTGTTTCCTTTTACTGACCAATCAAAACGGGATTTACTCAATTGATACATGTACCAATCTGACACTGACATAGATTCAATAGATTTTATTGAATTATATGATGAAGGTATTCGTACCCTGAACCAAATTTTTTATAAAAAAGTCAAAAAGAGAATTTCTATCGTTTTTGAATTTTCTGACTTAATGTGAGATAGTGATATGTATGGCCCATTTTATCTGAACAATGAAGGAAGCAACGAGTTTGAAGTTCAAATTAATGAGTGAAGAAGAAAATAAATTAAGTGGGTTTTTACACCCTTTTCTGTTATGCTGGACCAATCACTGCCTGAACGGACATAATCCTATACCCCCTTTTCGCTATATTCGCTATATTATAATAATAAATTAAATAATATAATAAATTAAAAAATTAAATAATAAAAATATAATAAAAAAAAAAATGAAAATTGTACGGTTCATTTATTCCCATCCAATCCAAAATTCTATGGAATCATAACACAAAAGTAGAAAAGAATGTTCGGACCTAGTCATATCATTAGATTATATTGACAATTCCAAAAAACTATACATACTATCATCATAGTATAATGACAGTCGGGCAGATATGCCCCTATCGTCTAGTGGTTCAGGACATCTCTCTTTCAAGGAGGCAGCGGGGATTCGACTTCCCCTGGGGGTACTACGAAAGGAAGTTGATCATGGACTATCCATAAGCCTCAAATGAATTCTTCCTGGGTCGATGCCCGAGCGGTTAATGGGGACGGACTGTAAATTCGTTGGCGATATGTCTACGCTGGTTCAAATCCAGCTCGGCCCAAAAATTCGCCGCTCCATAAAAAAAATAAATATGATATGATATAACCAATGATATAATAAATTTGTCCTACATAAAAATGGAATCCTTCTCTTTTACGGATCAAGCATTTTTTCTTATGTATCGATGTTTTTCTGATTCATTCTGATCTTTCTAAGACTCTAGATTGATAATACTTAATCAAAGATTATGAAAAGAAAAATAGTTTTTTTTTTCTCATTGAAAGGTTGATTATCCATTTTTGGCAATAAAAAAACATGGGTTACTAGTAATCTGTGTTACTTTCAGTATAGTCCATATCTCCGTGTTACTTTCAGTATAGTCCATATCTCCGTGTTACTTTCAGTATAGTCCATATCTATGTGTATATAACATCAGTTAGTATATCATTCATGTCTCTCTTACAACACGACGAAGAAAAAAAATGGTTTTAAAAAACCATTAAGAATAAAACCATTAAGAATATGTGTACCATACACCTCGCTGGGATTGTAGTTCAATTGGTCAGAGCACCGCCCTGTCAAGGCGGAAGCTGCGGGTTCGAGCCCCGTCAGTCCCGAACTAGGATCCGATCCGTTAAATAAATTTATCCATTTATTTAACGTGAAAAAAGAAACAGGGAGCAAGATCTAATACCCAGCGGGATCCCGATTTCTTTTGTTTTTATTTCGTATTTATCATTAGACAAATACGGGAATTTCCATTTATTTCATTAGTGCCGATTGATAAGAGAGAGACATAACATAATAGTTAGATTCGGGTAGTATTCTTATATTTACTTTACTACTTTTTTTTTAAGAGATACTCGTTCACTTTTGTTTTTTCAATATTCTTGATGAATAAAATAGAAAAGAAAAGAGTACTCCTTTTTACCGGAGTACATATGCAAATTGTACTCGTTTATTGTACGAGACACAACGAACTTAACATAAGTTCCTCAACAGAGTACTTGTCGGGGTAAATGAAAACCCCTTTGAGCTCCAACTTTTTTTGGGGTGGAGGGGTATCCTTAATGACTAATTGGAAACAATCTATCTCATTTTCATTCAAATAAACTAAATTGCACACTCCATTTTTTATGTATGCCTTCCAGTCCCAATTGAAGAAAAAAATACTAATAAAATAAAAGAGGAGAACGAGTAACACTCCTTTTTATTAAATTCATTGGAATTATATTAGATTTTTTATACTTAACTCGTCCTTTTTCCATCTCACTCCTACTCTTTTCTTTTGATCTGTGTGTCATCCATAGAATACCATACCAGTCATATAATACCTCATAATTGTATGTACTCATAATTGTATGTATAAGTATAATATAACGAAGGAGGAATATGAATATATAAGGAAGACTAAAAGGTTGGGTTATTTATAGAAAAGAAAAAGTGGAAAAGGATGTAAATTCAATTGGATTCCTGATCCAATAAAGAATCCTTTTTTCAGATTTAGTATAGATAAATATGTTATACTATTCAATTCTCGACGATGAATTTATTTGATAGATCATATATTGTTATTCATAATACTGATCCGATTCAGTATCATCAGAATGCAATTCATCCCATTGAATTTACAGGAATCCAATTTCTCATCTCTATGGGATTAGATCCCGAGTTATTGCGAAGTAAAAAAACAATGAGATTATGGAAGTAAATATTCTCGCATTTATTGCTACTGCACTGTTCATTCTAGTTCCTACTGCTTTTTTACTTATCATCTACGTAAAAACAGTCAGTCAAAATGACTAATTTGATTGAAACTTTAATTATTAGTTCTCATCAATGATTGAAGAAAGGGATTCAAACTTCAAGTCTTAAACGAAAGAAATGATCTGGCTGGAATCATAAGTATCTGAGATAATAAGTATCTGAGATAGTACTATCTAAGCCTAGATAGTATGGTATAGTTATCCACTATTATATAGTATATATTATCATATTCATTATTTTCATAGAGAGTTGTATTATATATTGATCTAGATATCGACTTTTTCCTATAAAAAAAGCCCATATCTAGATCAATATGTACATAGATTAGATGTATATCTAAATAGTACATCAAAATAGCAGCCCAATTCTTTTTTTTGGCTACATTTACCTGTGTGTATTTCGATCGATCCAAAATAATCGAAGGCCAACTGTTCTAATTCTTAACCTATTTTAGAATTTATTTATATAGGATGGATCCTGAGATCCATCAAAAGAATCAATGGAACAAGAATAATATGGGCATATACTAATCTATTAGAAATTTCAAATTAAATAAAAAAGTAAATAAAAAAAGAGAAAAGAAAACGAAACCAAAGAATCTTTTTCTTTTTTTAGATTTCCCACCCCAATAAGCTATTGCTTGATCCATTAACAGAAAAGAAAACATGATCTGCGGAGTTCTATTCTATGATAATTTATTCAGATTTGTAAAAGGGAATAGGTTAATAGAGTAGACTCCTCTCCATTTTTTTATGCTTTTTTTTTTTGACTCATCTCATGTCTTAAGCATAAAAAATGGAGAGGAGTCTAAAAGAAAGGTGAAATACACGATACGTGAATCGCGCAACGAAAGAAGGATCTAATCTTCTTATGTGTAGAACCTCTTTTATTTGGTTTGGACAACAACTAGTCACTTCCAATAGAAAGTATGTATTGCCATAATCTAATTAGATTAGCGGAACGACTTTCTGTTCTCTTAGAACAGTAAAAGTAAAAAAAGAGGGAAACAAATACAAATAAAGAAAAAAAAGAAAAAACCCATTTCTGGTTTTTGCTCATTGTAATATCCCTAATTCTGGTAAGAACTGGTTTATTAAAATAGAATGTTTAGGAAGAATCTGGTTGAAAAAATTTTCCTATCATGCGTAGATTTGAGTTTCGAAATAGAACTTATAGTAAAGTAATCATTCATTGTTTGATCGAATGGTTATTATTCATTATTGTATTCTCTTATTCATTACTATATTTCAGTATAATTTTTAAACAGAGACATTCTTAAAAAAGAAAAAGCTTCGCAAAACGCTCAATTAAACAATTCATACAATTAAATTACTCAACGAGTAGTCCCCCTAAAGTCCACTCCTTCCCCATACTACAAGTGAGAGGGAAAATGTAAAGACTACCATTAAAGCAGCCCAAGCGAGACTTACTATATCCATATGAATTTTGTCTCCTATCTCTATGAAGAAATTATTTAATTATTGATCAATAATCATAGTGGAATTAATGGCGCAGAGTCAAAATATAATTCTGACTTAAGGCTTTTAATGAACCAATCCAATGAATCTACTTGTAACAAAATTCTATCTGGTAGAATTTGGAAGTATAAGTATTAAGATTAAGTACAGATATGATACACATACCTTTTCTTGGAAAATTGGATAGCAAAGGAATACTTCTATCCTAATGAAATGAAACATGTGGGAATACTAAGACCTATTGTTTGTTACCCCCCCTTTTTTTTCGACTTTTACTTTTACTCTATAAAAATGAAAATAAGAGTTGACCGACTATCCTGATTGAATGTCTGATTACTCAGAGACCCTCGTGAGTCTGGATACAAAGTTTCTTAAATACTTTCCACAACTTCTAAATGGATTTCCCATCAGCCTATCCAATCTAATTCCAGATGGAGTCAGTAGACACAATTTTAGTAGTGGTAGTCAAAAATAATTAGGAATTCTTGATACTCTTTCGTACAATCTCTTCTTCAATCCTAGGAGAAAAATGGATTGTCTTTTAGGAACCTTTGGATACTTTCGACCTCTGATTTTCGTTGTTGTGAATCCCAGAATTGACTCTCACTATTTTTTTTTTCAAAAAAAAAAATAGTGAGAGTCAATCATATTACTAAGTAAGACTCACTTCATTCCTATTTGTATCGGTTTGAGCCACACCCAAGTACCAGATTTTGAGAAAAAAAAAAAACTATCGATAGGCTTATACTTCTCCGGCTTCGGGGACAAAATTCTTCGAATTAAATCAGTAGAATAAGAAATCCCCCGTTTGTTTTTTGTTGATCAGGCGACACCCAGATTTGAACTGGGGATAAAGGATTTGCAGTCCCCTGCCTTACCACTTGGCCATGTCGCCAAATCCGATCCAAATCTAAAATAGGTAAAAAAAGAGTATTCATCCATATTCTTTTACTAAGATTCTATTACTAATTCTTTTCTTTTTTTGATCCAATCAAATTTAGATTATTCTCTTCGATTGGTTATCACACCCCTTAAAAACTCCCCTTCTCTTTCCATTGAGAAGGTAAAAAATGGATTTTCGGTCACAGACTGAAAAATTTAGTGCAAATTGGAACCATTAACTATTTTTTTTTTTTGAATTAGTGAAAAGTTCTTCCATTTTTATCTCAAATTGTTGCCTTTCCTTACTGGCATAACAAATCAATTCAAATATAACAATATATGATATGTGTATATGTAAACCCATACCCCAAAAACAAAAATTGTTACACATATACCGGGACGGGTCCTTTTTATGTACATATCCCATATCCTTATAGGGAATCGTCGTGCTTTTTTTTTTTTTCGTTTTCTATACATAGAATGGAAAAAGTGGAAATTATGATATAGTGTGACCTGACTTCTGTTACCACAAACAAAACAAAATTGCTATAAAAAAAAGATGAGATATGTGGATAGGTGGATAGCTATACCGGCATATACTTTATTTAGTAAATATTATTCCTATTATGCAATTCAATCATATTCCATAAATCCATATATTATATATATAGTAAAAATATAGTAAAAATAAAATTATATTTATATATGGTTATATAGTTAAAGTAAAAAAATCCGAAAAATTTTTTCAACATGAAATAAAATTGACTTTAACTAAAGGGAAACCCATATTACTACTGACTTTCTTTATCTCATTCATAGAGATTCGATTTCATTCTGAATCCATTTATTTTTTTGGTACCCAATCAATCTAATCGTATTATCATAATAATAGGTAGAAGTTGGATGAATTTTTATATTCTATATAAGACTCCATAAGTGTAAGTAACGGAATTTTTCTGGGAATGTTTTATTTTATAAATTCATTTCCATTTGTACCTGTCGCAAATTCGAACTTGCGTCGAAAATGCTCTTCATTCCTCTGTCTCATTTCCGTTCTCATACGTATGAAGTAGGGTTGTCTAAAATTTTATGTGATTCAGTAAACGGAATATACATTCCATCATTGCGAAATCGATCCATATGGATCGATAAATAGTGAGCTAATAATGGGATTTTTCGATAAAGTGGAAACTTTTAAATTAAGATGCTCTGGGATGATGGAAATGAGGGAATGTCCACAATACCTGGATTTAGTCAGATCCAATTTGAGGGATTTTGTAGGTTTATTAATGAGGGCTTGACGGAAGAATTTCATAAGTTTCCGAAAATTGAAGACACAGATCAAGAAATTGAATTTAAATTATTTGTGGAAAGATATCAATTGGTAGAACCCTCGATAAACGAAAGAAATGCTGTGTATGAATCACTCACATATTCTTCTGAATTATATGTACCCGCGGGATTAATTTGGAAAACCGGTAGAGATATGCAAGAAGAAACAATTTTTATTGGAAACATTCCAATAATGAATTCCCTGGGAACCTTTATAATAAATGGAATATACAGAATTGTGATCAATCAAATATTGCAAAGTCCTGGTATTTACTACCGTTCAGAATTGGACCATAACGGAATTTCTGTCTATACCAGTACCATAATATCAGATTGGGGGGGGAGATCAGAATTAGAGATTGATAGAAAATCAAGGATATGGGCCCGTGTGAGTAGGAAACAAAAAATATCTATTCTAGTTCTATCATCGGCTATGGGTTCGAATCTAAGAGAAATTCTGGATAATGTTTGTTACCCTGAAATTTTCTTGTCTTTCCTGAATGATAAGGAGAAAAAAAAGATTGGGTCAAAAGAAAGTGCTATTTTGGAATTTTATCAACAATTTGCTTGTGTAGGCGGGGATCCGATATTTTCTGAGTCCTTATGTAAGGAATTACAAAAGAAATTTTTTCAACAAAGATGTGAATTAGGAAGGATTGGTCGACGAAATATGAATCGTCGACTGAATCTTGATATACCTCAGAACAATACATTTTTGTTACCACGAGATGTATTGGCTGCTGTGGATCATTTGATCGGAATGAAATTTGGAATGGGTACACTTGATGATATGAATCACTTGAAAAATAAGCGTATTCGTTCTATAGCGGACTTGCTACAGGATCAATTTGGACTGGCTCTTGTTCGTTTAGAAAACGCAGTTCGAGGAACTATATCTGGAGCAATTCGTCATAAATTGATACCGACTCCTCAAAATTTGGTAACTTCAACTTCATTAACAACCACTTATGAATCGTTTTTTGGCCTACATCCTTTATCTCAAGTTTTGGATCGAACTAATCCATTGACACAAATTGTTCATGGGCGAAAATTGAGTTATTTGGGTCCTGGAGGATTGACGGGGAAAACTGCTAGTTTTCGGATACGAGATATTCATCCTAGCCACTATGGACGTATTTGTCCAATTGACACGTCCGAAGGAATCAATGTTGGACTTATTGGATCCTTAGCCATTCATGTGAGGATTGGCCATTGGGGATCCATAAAGAGTCCGTTTTATGAAATATCTGAAAGATCAAAAAAAGAGGCACAGATAGTTTATTTATCACCAAATAGAGATGAATATTATAGGGTAGCAGCTGGAAATTCTTTGGCCTTGAATCAGAGTATTCAGGAAGAACAGGTTGTTCCAGCTCGATACCGTCAAGAGTTCCTGACTATTGCATGGGAACAGATTCATCTTAGAAGTATTTTTCCCTTCCAATATTTTTCTATTGGAGCTTCTCTCATTCCTTTTATCGAGCATAATGATGCGAATCGGGCTTTAATGAGTTCTAATATGCAGCGCCAAGCAGTTCCGCTTTCTCAGTCCGAGAGGTGCATTGTTGGAACTGGACTGGAACGTCAAACGGCTCTAGATTCGGGGGTTTCCGCTATAGCCGAACACGAGGGAAAGATCATTTATACTGATCCTGACAAGATTCTTTTTGCAAGTAATGGAGACACTACTATAAGTATTCCATTAGTTATCTGTCAACGTTCCAACAAAAATACTTGTATGCATCAAAAACCTCAGGTTTCGCGAGGTAAATGCATTAAAAAGGGACAAATTTTAGCAGATGGTGCGGCTACAGTTGCTGGGGAACTCGCTTTAGGAAAAAATGTATTAGTAGCTTATATGCCATGGGAAGGTTACAATTTTGAAGATGCAGTACTAATTAGCGAACGTTTGGTATATGAAGATATTTATACTTCTTTTCACATCCGGAAATATGAAATAAAGACTCATATGACAAGCCAAGGACCTGAAAGAATCACTAGGGAAATACCACATCTAGAGGCTCATTTACTCCGCAATTTAGACAGAAATGGAGTTGTGATGCTGGGATCTTGGGTAGAAACAGGTGATATTTTAGTAGGAAAATTAAGGCCTCAGACGGCAAACGAATCCTCGTATGCTCCAGAGGATAGATTATTAAGAGCCATTCTTGGAATTCAGGTATCCACTGCAAAAGAAACTTCTCTAAAACTACCTACAGGCGGAAGAGGGCGCGTTATTGATGTGAGATGGATCCGGAAAAAGGGGGGTTCCTGTTATAATTTAGAAATGATTCGTGTATATATTTCACAGAAACGTGAAATCAAAGTAGGTGATAAAGTAGCTGGAAGACATGGGAATAAAGGTATCATTTCCAAAATTTTGCCTAGACAAGATATGCCTTATTTGCAAGATGGAACACCTGTTGATATGGTCTTCAACCCATTAGGAGTACCATCACGAATGAATGTGGGACAGATATTTGAATGTTCGCTCGGGTTAGCGGGGGATCTGTTAAAAAGACATTATAGAATAGCATCTTTTGATGAGAGATATGAGCAAGAGGCTTCGAGAAAGCTAGTGTTTTCTGAATTATATGAAGCCAGTAAGCAAACAAAAAATCCATGGGTATTTGAACCGGAATATCCGGGAAAAAGCAGAATATTTGATGGAAGAACAGGAAATCCTTTTGAACAACCTGTCTTAATAGGAAAGTCCTATATTTTAAAATTAATTCATCAAGTTGATGATAAAATCCATGGACGTTCTAGTGGGCATTACGCACTTGTTACACAACAACCCCTTAGAGGAAGGGCAAAACAAGGGGGACAACGAGTAGGAGAAATGGAAGTTTGGGCTTTAGAGGGATTTGGTGTTGCTCATATTTTACAAGAGATGCTTACTTATAAATCTGATCATATTAGAGCTCGTCAAGAAGTACTTGGTGCTACGATCATTGGAGGAAGAGTATCTAACCCAGAAGATGCTCCAGAATCTTTTCGATTGCTCGTTCGAGAACTACGATCTTTAGCTATAGAACTGAATCATT